ATTGTATTTGTATACCTATTATCTATTACTAGTACTATGAATGGTCTATTATATGGAATAGAAGTAATAAATTTTAGACATCTCTCAAAGCAAAAACAGTATAGACAAAACAAACAAAGGACTTTACAAATTTTATTGATCATACTACATACAATAGTATCGATCAAAAAAAATTTTGCCCTTCCCCTTTACCAACTTGTACTAAGAAATCCCTGTATCTAAAAATCCATTTCGTACAATTGAACCTTTTCAAACTGTTTCTTTTTAAGAACCAAAAATATTTGTGCTAGAATAATAGATGCTAAGAAGAACAAAAGACCTTGAACACGTAACGGATCTTGAAGCACTATCTCGGCATCTCCCTGACCAAACCCCCCCACATTGGGATTACTTGTTAATAGTTGATCAAGCTTGATAGACTCACCCTCTGAAACAAGAAGTTCCGGTCCTGGAGGTATAATATCAACCACTTGATGCCCATCCGATGGATCGGTTATGGTTATTTCATATCCGCCCTTTTCTTTACGTACAATTTTGCTTACTATACCTGCGGATGTGGCATTATAGACAGTGTTGTTACTCTTGCTCCCATCGGGATAAATCTGACCCCTTCCCCTGTTTCCGCCTACATATATGGGATATTTTAAGAAGTGAACGTCCTTCCTCGTAGCAGGGTCGGGAGAAAGAATTGGAAAGACTATTTCCCTATATTTCTGACCAGGAACAGGACCTACCACAAGAATATTTTTTTTAGTGGGACGATAACTCTGAAAAGAAAGATTGCCTATCTTTTCTTTCATCTCGGGAGAAATACGATCGGGAGGAGCTAACTCGAATCCCTCGGGTAAAATAAGAACAGCCCCTACATTCAAACCCCCTTTCTTGCCATTAGCAAGAACTTGTTTCAATTGCGTATCATAAGGGATTCTAACAACTGCTTCAAATACAGTATCAGGAAGCACAGATTGCGGAACCTCAATATCCACGGGCTTATTAGCTAAATGGCAATTGGCACACACAATTCGTCCAGTTGCTTCTCGTGGATTTTCATAACCCTGCTGCGCAAAAATAGGATATGCATTTGAAATAGATGTCTGAGTTATTACATATATCACGATCGATACAGAAATAAATCGAGCCATCTGCTCCTTTACCCAAGAAAAAGTATTTATATTTTGCATGGTCCAATCATCGATCCCCCAATTTCTACAATAAATTAGGTAGGTAGCTAGTATAGTTCCCTATCCACAAGTCTGTCATTGTACTGGAATATAGGACAAATACCCTGAATAAACAGGTAGAAGTATAAAGAAAGAATAAGTCAAATTTTAATTTCGTTATGCACGAAGAAAGAATCTTTCTGATTTGATTGATATCAAGAGATCAAATGAGTTCTTCATTCTCATTCATTAATTGAATGATAAATGACTACAAGTGAAGGAGATACACGATTTAAATAATGGAAAATCCAGTATTTCACAATTGTATCTAGAATGACTGGAAAAGTGGAAACAAGACCGGATATTATTTGATCGTTATGTGTTAATCCAAAATCGTTGTAGACCGAACCAATCATTAGTTCCCAACCATGTGGAGAGTGGAATCCGATCCATAAATCGGTGACTAAAAGAATAGAAAAGGCTTTTATTGTGTCACTTAAGTTATATAAGAATTCCTGAACCCAAGAATTAAGAATGACAAGTTTTTCATTACTCAGAATAAAATAACTACTTAGAATAGCGAAACAGATTATATTTGTCGAGAGATTTAAAATGCTATGTAAATTATATTCATTATGTATTTTGACCAATTGTATTGTTTCTTTGTGGATTCCTATACGAAGCTTTTGTAGATGTGTTTCTGGGTACTCCTTTATCATTTCATCCAACATAAATAGTTGTTCTAATTCTATGAATTTTTCTAGAACGTTCTTCTCTTGAATATCATTCAAGAAAGTTTCGGATTGCCTGATATTCCACCAATCATTAACCCAAGGTTCCAGACATTTATTAAATGAGAGAGAGACCCACCAGGGTAAAAATACTATAGATGCAAGATATGGAAGGAAAATCAACGCTTTCTTTTTTTTTTTTTTCACTTTTCTTTTTTTGAATTGTTAATAAACTTACTTCTTTTTATTTGTTAATTTTATCTTATTTGATATTTCTCTGAAGCATGAATTCTATAACAAGAACAAGGTGTGGAACCTATAGATCTATTCTCAATTTTTTTATAATTATTTAGTCCTTTACTTAGTCCGAATAGAATAAATATAGAAATAGAATAAGGATAGGGTCTGTTTTGGATGAAAAAAAAAATGCAGAAATGCAGATAAGATATTTAAATTGAACAAATTATAACCCCATTGTATTGCATCCTTATTTGTTCTTTTTGACGAATGCTCAAAAACCGTTTGAAGAATATTATTCAAATTTCAAGACGAAAGAACTCCACCGTGGACCAAGTAATTATTTCGAAATGTTTCACCCTAGGAAAAGAGGAGATATTTCTGAAGAATATTGATGATGAAATCCGAAATAAGTGACAAAACGAGAGATAAATTGGATGGTTATGAGAGATCCAATCGTTTGTTTCTCAAGGAGCAAAATGAAAGATAAAAAGTATGATCTATCTGTTATCAATTATAAAATATATCAATTATAAAATGGAATTTGGCTCTAAACTAAAAAGAAAAGAGGAATTCCCTATTTCGAAATGTCCGGTTTTGGTATATGTAATGAATCTATACTTATTATACTTGTTACTAGTATGAAATATGGAATATGAAAGAAAGAATTGAGTTGAACTCCATCATACGCTAACAAAATTTTGGCAGACGAAAAATTACTTCTTATTATAGTTTAGTCGTTTTGTTCCATATACGTCCCCCTGCTTTTGCCTTATTCTAAGGGTCGCCACCACATCAAACAGAACAAAGAAATAGAATCTAGCATGTTCCACTCGAATGAGCATTCTGAAGAAGCTTCAGTTGTATTAAAATAAAATTAAAAAGAAAAAAAAAAGAGGAAAAAGATTACTGAATTCCTTTTCTCATGCTGAGAAAGTATTTATTCCTCGTTTCATTTCAAAATACTTCAATTGGTACGCGCAAGAAATAGGCTAATTCCGCAGCTTTTTGTTCAATTTCTCGCGGAATTAAATTCTCATCAGTACGAGTCAAGGGAATAGTTCCCTGGCCCCTGACTTCCATATAAAGGACACGTCGAGTATAAAGGCCCTCTTTAACCTCCATTCTGATTGACTGAATCTCACTCATAAGGAAACGAAGGAAGATACGACGATTTTTTCCAGGAAATCCCCAACGAAAAATACACACTATTCCTTCTTTTCTATCGAATCGATCATAACCACTACCTACATTCCACAAAATTGTGCACCACAAATAGGAGCTAATGAATAGACCCGCAATTCCATAGAAAGACATCACAATCCCTTGTGGAAAAAAAGATATTTGCTGATATGGAAATGGAAATACGGATATCAGATCCCTACCAAGATAACTGGAAGTTCCAACGATTAAGAATCCTAGTGAACCTAAAAAAAGGATACAGGCCCAGAAAAAATTACTTGTTTTTCGAGACCCCGTTATAAGTTCTATCCATATATGTTCTGATCGCCAGTTCATACTATACTAGATCCAATTGCATTCGATTGGAATTGGGAGAATAAACCAAATGAATTTGACTTATTTTGCTCCCGAGCCCGAGGTAACTCTCATCAACTAGCACTTAATGTGAACCATTAGAAGTAATTGGTTAGATACATTGACTTTCCACTTTAAATATTAAATATTCGACGATCCGCTTTTGACCAGAGCTATACCTGCGTATACATGGATTTATACGGATATAATGTATATATATGCAAAACGGCTCTTCCTTTCATTTGTATTCGCAAGGAGTCACATATCGTACCATATTCCGCTAAAAAATAGATACCTAAAAAATGATCCAGCGTTGATTGAAATAACTTGTGAGATTTGGTCCCATACATCGCAGCTATACAATCTTATTTTTTTGGACATAAAGAAATAAAGAAGCCATTGCAATCGCCGGAAATACTAGGCCCACTAAAGGCACAAAAATGGAGGGTAAGTTGAAATCTGTCATAGAATGGGTACCTCAATTTAATATTTGAACCTCTTATAAGGATATCTTATGATAAGTAGTTTATCTATTAATTATATCTATCTATTAATAAAATAGTAGTTTAAGTAAATAATAAAAATAATATTAAGTACAAGAAACATAAAACTACATTAAATGTACCTATTTTATTTATCTTTCTACACGAATATGTATGATAATTCTATTTAATAATAAACTTTTTCTTATCCTGTTTTCATTCTTATCTGCTTTCTAAAATAATAAGAAGTTTTTTTGAGTTCGCGACTCTAACTAATCTGATACAAGAGGGATTCATCGTAAAAGTCAAAAAAATGGATTTTCGGAAGATATGAGGATATAGAGATTACTTCGATTACTAATATAATATATTTACAAATTATACATCAATTCTATTTTACTATATATTACTTTACTATATATTACACATTATATTTTATATTAATAAATTCAAACTTATAATTTAATTGAATTTTTTTTTTATTTATAATTTATATAATTTATTAATTTCTAATTGTTTTCTTTGTGCTTGTTTTTATGTTTATTATTTTTATGTTTATTATATATTATTTTTATGTATAATTAAGTTAAGAACTAAAACTAATAAAAACTAAGAAGCATTAAAATTTAATAAGCATTAAAACGTAATTAAGACGTAAGAAGGACAAATACAATTCGAAAATTCTTATTTTTTCAAAACAAAAAAATCCCTAGGAAGAAAAATTAACTTTTTTATACTGGGTTTCTAATTCCTAATCAGAAATAGAGGTAAAATACAAACAAAAAGGATCCGTGGGAAAAGGGAAAAGTCATTATCCAAAACTTCTGACTCTTCCTACAACAAGCAGAATTTAT